GCTAGTGTAGCTTAAACCAAAGCATAACACTGAAGATGTTAAGATGAACCCTAGAAACGTTCCACGGGCACAAAGGCTTGGTCCTGGCTTTACTATCAGCCTTAGCTCAATTTATACATGCAAGTATCCGCATCCCTGTGAGAATGCCCTCAATCCCCTGCCCGGGGACGAGGAGCAGGCATCAGGCACCACAAATATTAGCCCAAGACGCCTTGCTACGCCACACCCCTAAGGGAACTCAGCAGTAATAAACATTAAGCCATAAGTGAAAACTTGACTTAGTTAGGGCCAAAAGGGTCGGTAAAATTCGTGCCAGCCACCGCGGTTATACGAAAGACCCTAGTTGATAGCTACGGCGTAAAGGGTGGTTAAGGGACATAAAAATAAAGCTAAAGACCCTCTAAGCCGTCATACGCACCCCGAGGACACGAAACCCTAACACGAAAGTAGCTTTAACTAAATTAAACCTGACCCCACGAAAGCTAAGAAACAAACTGGGATTAGATACCCCACTATGCTTAGCCATAAACCTAGATGTATCCTTACATACACATCCGCCCGGGTACTACGAGCACAGCTTAAAACCCAAAGGACTTGGCGGTGTCTCAGACCCACCTAGAGGAGCCTGTTCTAGAACCGATAACCCCCGTTAAACCTCACCACTTCTTGTTTTCCCCGCCTATATACCGCCGTCGTCAGCTTACCCTGTGAAGGCCTAGCAGTAAGCAAAGTGGGCTCACCCAAAAACGTCAGGTCGAGGTGTAGCGCACGAAGTGGGAAGAAATGGGCTACATTTTCTACAACAGAATATTACGAATGGCACTCTGAAATAAGTGCCTGAAGGTGGATTTAGTAGTAAAAAGCAAATAGAGCGTCCTTTTGAATTAGGCTCTGAGACGCGCACACACCGCCCGTCACTCTCCCCTCACATATTAAACTCAAACCCGACATTCCTAATCAAATATTTCCTACCACGGGGAGGCAAGTCGTAACATGGTAAGTGTACCGGAAGGTGCACTTGGAATAACCAGGACGTGGCTGAGATAGCTAAGCATCTCCCTTACACCGAGAAGACATCCATGCAAGTTGGATCGTCCTGAGCTAAACAGCTAGCTTAATTACCAAAATAACCAAAACAACATTAAAACACCTTACTTAAACCACAACATGTTAAACTAAAACATTTTACCGCCCCAGTACGTGAGACAGAAAAGGCACTAACCTAGAGCCATAGAAAAAGTACCGCAAGGGAACGCTGAAAGAGAAATGAAATAACTCATTTAAGCACAACAAAGCAGAGACTAACCCTCGTACCTTTTGCATCATGATTTAGCCAGCCCTCCTGAGCAAAGCGCGCTTTAGTTCAAAGCCCCGAAACTAAGTGAGCTACCCCGAGACAGCCTATTAATTAGGGCCAACCCGTCTCTGTGGCAAAAGAGTGGGAAGAGCTCCGGGTAGAGGTGACAAACCTACCGAACTTAGTTATAGCTGGTTGCCTAAGAAATGAATAGAAGTTCAGCCTCGCACTCCTCAACTCACAAACACTTTTTAAATCACGAGCCAGAGAAACATGCGACAGTTAGTCAGAGGGGGTACAGCCCCTCCGAAACAGGATACAACCTCACCAGGTGGTTAAAGATTATACTAGACAAGATATACCGCTCTAGTGGGCCTAAAAGCAGCCATCTAGACAGAAAGCGTTAAAGCTCCGGCGGATCAAATAATCCATTATCCAAATATTATATCTAAAACCCCTAATCATATTAGGCCACTCCATGCCTGCATGGAAGAGATACTGCTAAAATGAGTAATAAGAAGGAATACCCTTCTCCCAGCCTACGTGTACGCTAGACCGGACCCCCCACTAGCAATTACCGAGCCCAATCAAAGAGGGCAATGTGATTATATTAGAAACCAAGAAATTCTCACACAATTCAATCGTTAACCCCACACCGGAAGGCCAAATTAAGGAAAGACTAAAAGAAAAGGAAGGAACTCGGCAAACATAAGCCTCGCCTGTTTACCAAAAACATCGCCTCCTGCAAAAATCAATGTATAGGAGGTCTTGCCTGCCCAGTGACAAGTTAAACGGCCGCGGTATTTTGACCGTGCGAAGGTAGCGCAATCACTTGTCTTTTAAATGAAGACCTGTATGAATGGTGGAACGAGGGCTTAACTGTCTCCCTTTTCAAGTCAATGAAATTGATCTGCCCGTGCAGAAGCGGGCATACAAATACAAGACGAGAAGACCCTTTGGAGCTTAAGATACAAGATCAACTATGTCAAGAACCCCAAAATTAGGTTAAACTAAATAGCTAATTGATCCCTATCTTCGGTTGGGGCGACCGCGGGAGAAAACAAAGCTCCCATGCGGACTGGGGTTAAACCCTAAAACCAAGAAAGACATCTCTAAGTCACAGAATATCTGACCACAAAGATCCGGCCAAACCCGCCGACCAACGGACCAAGTTACCCTAGGGATAACAGCGCAATCCCCTTTCAGAGTCCATATCGACAAGGGGGTTTACGACCTCGATGTTGGATCAGGACATCCTAATGGTGCAGCCGCTATTAAGGGTTCGTTTGTTCAACGATTAAAGTCCTACGTGATCTGAGTTCAGACCGGAGCAATCCAGGTCAGTTTCTATCTGTAATGCCACTCTTCCCAGTACGAAAGGACCGGAAAAAGGGGGCCCATATTATAAATACGCCCCACCCTAATTTAATGACATCAACTAAATTAATCAAAAGGAGGGCACAACCCCATATCTAGATAAGATTATTAAGATGGCAGAGCCCGGTAATTGCAAAAGGCCTAAGCCCTTTCAACCGGAGGTTCAAATCCTCCTCTTAATTATGATTACCATCCTAATTACACACGTAATCAACCCCCTAGCCTATATTGTACCAGTTTTACTAGCAGTTGCCTTCCTCACCCTAATTGAACGAAAAGTCCTAGGGTATATACAACTACGTAAAGGCCCAAACGTAGTAGGCCCCTACGGATTATTACAACCAATCGCAGACGGCGTCAAACTATTTATTAAAGAACCTGTCTCGTCCTTCAACTTCCTCCCCCTTTCTATTTCTATGCCACCCCAAATACTAGGCCCCTACACCCTAGCCATAATATTATGAGCGCCCATACCCATTCCCCACCCCGTCACCGACCTAAACCTTGGCATACTATTTATCCTAGCCCTTTCCAGCCTGGCAGTTTATTCCATTCTAGGCTCAGGATGAGCATCCAACTCAAAATATGCCCTAATCGGGGCCCTCCGAGCAGTTGCCCAAACCATTTCCTATGAAGTCAGCTTAGGCCTAATCCTATTATCTATCATCGTCTTTACAGGAGGTTTTACCCTACAAATATTTAATATAACCCAAGAAGCAATTTGACTCCTCTTCCCAGCTTGRCCCTTAGCCGCCATATGATATATTTCCACCCTAGCAGAAACAAACCGAGCCCCATTTGATCTCACAGAAGGAGAATCAGAACTAGTTTCAGGTTTCAACGTAGAATATGCTGGAGGCCCATTCGCCCTATTTTTCCTAGCTGAGTATGCCAACATCCTCCTAATAAATACACTATCAACTATTCTATTCCTAGGTGCAACCTACACCCCAACTACCCCAGAGCTTGCTTCAATCAACATTATAACAAAAGCTGCATTATTATCAATATTATTCCTCTGAGTACGTGCCTCCTACCCTCGCTTTCGTTACGACCAACTAATACACCTAGTATGAAAAAATTTCTTACCAATAACACTAGCTCTCCTCCTATGACATGCTGCCCTACCAATTGCATTCATGGGCCTACCACCCCAATTATAAAAGGAGCTGTGCCTGAATGCCCAAGGACCACTTTGATAGAGTGACTTACGAAGGTTAAAATCCTCCCAGCTCCTTAGAAAGAAGGGACTCGAACCCATATTGTGGGGATCAAAACCCCAAGTGTTTCCATTACACCACTTCCTAGTAAGATCAGCTAAATTAAGCTTTTGGGCCCATACCCCAAAAATGTAGGTTAAAATCCTTCTCTTACCAATGAGCCCCTACGTCATCACAATCTTATTATCAAGTCTAGGCCTGGGCACAGCCCTGACATTCATGAGCTCCCACTGACTACTTGCCTGAATAGGTCTTGAAATTAATACACTAGCAATCCTACCCCTAATAGCCCAACATCACCACCCCCGAGCAGTAGAAGCCACTACCAAATATTTCCTAGCCCAAGCTGCTGCCGCAGCAACTATCCTATTTGCCAGCACTATCAACGCTTGAGCCACAGGAGAATGAAATATTTACTGCTTGACACACCCAGTTGCAACCACACTAATTACTATAGCACTAGCACTAAAAGTAGGCCTAGCCCCCGTACACTTCTGAATGCCACCCGTAATACAAGGCCTAGATCTCCCCACCGGACTAATTATAGCCACCTGACAAAAACTAGCACCATTTGCATTAATTATTCAAATAGCCCCATCCGCCCACCCCCAACTACTAATTACCCTAGGCCTACTATCAGTATTTATTGGGGGCTGAGGAGGCCTCAACCAAACCCAACTACGAAAAATCCTAGCCTACTCATCCATCGCCCACCTAGGCTGAATAATTGTTATTGTACAATTTAAACCACAACTAACCATCCTAACCTTAATTATCTATATTATCATAACATCAGCAACCTTCCTGACATTTAAACTAATAACTACTACAAAAATTAATACACTAGCAATAAGCTGATCCAAAGCCCCTCTCATCACAACTACAGCAGCCCTCGCACTCCTGTCCCTAGGAGGCCTCCCTCCACTAACAGGCTTCATACCAAAATGACTAATTCTACAAGAATTAACTATTCAAGGACTTCCCCTAACCGCAACCATTATGGCGCTTAGCGCCCTACTAAGCCTATACTTCTACTTACGACTATGTTATGCCATAACCCTAACAATTTCACCGAATACAAACAACTCCCTAGCCCCCTGACGCCTAAAAAATATACAAAACACAACTCCACTGGCCATATTTATAGCTACAACCCTACTTCTCCTTCCACTAACCCCACTGGCCCAAGCACTAATCAACTAGAGACTTAGGATAATACCAGACCAAAAGCCTTCAAAGCTTTAAGTAGGAGTGAAAATCTCCTAGTCCCTGTATAAGACTTGCAGGACTCTATCCCACATCTTCTGAATGCAACCCAGACACTTAAATTAAGCTAAAGCCTTACTAGATGAGAAGGCCTCGATCCTACAAACTCCTAGTTAACAGCTAGACGCTCAAGCCAGCGAGCATTCATCTACTTTCCCCGCCCCAGAATAAAAGCGGGGAAAGCCCCGGCAGGGAATTAGCCTGCATCTTTGGATTTGCAATCCAACGTGTAATACACCACAAGACTTATGATAGGAAAAGGATTTAAACCTTTGTTCATGGAGCTACAATCCACCGCCTAACCCTCGGCCATCCTACCTGTGACGATCACGCGCTGATTTTTCTCAACTAATCATAAAGACATTGGCACCCTCTATCTAKTGTTTGGTGCCTGAGCCGGAATAGTTGGCACAGCTCTTAGCCTACTAATTCGGGCGGAGCTAGCCCAGCCTGGCGCCCTCCTGGGCGACGACCAAATTTATAATGTCATTGTCACTGCCCATGCCTTCGTAATAATTTTCTTTATAGTAATACCAATTATGATTGGAGGCTTCGGAAACTGACTTGTCCCGCTAATAATCGGAGCGCCAGACATGGCATTTCCCCGAATAAATAATATGAGTTTTTGACTACTTCCACCCTCCTTCTTACTACTGCTCGCCTCATCTGGAGTTGAAGCAGGGGCAGGAACAGGATGAACTGTTTATCCGCCTTTAGCCGGAAACCTTGCACATGCCGGAGCTTCTGTCGATCTAACTATTTTCTCTCTTCATCTGGCAGGAGTATCATCAATTCTAGGGGCCATTAATTTTATTACAACTATTATTAACATGAAACCTCCAGCAATTTCACAGTACCAAACACCCCTGTTTGTATGGGCCGTACTAATTACAGCCGTACTTCTACTGCTATCTCTGCCCGTACTAGCCGCTGGTATTACAATACTTCTAACAGACCGAAACCTAAACACTACATTCTTCGATCCCGCGGGAGGGGGAGATCCCATCCTATACCAACATCTTTTCTGATTCTTCGGGCACCCCGAAGTATACATTTTAATTTTACCGGGATTTGGAATAATCTCCCACATTGTAGCCTATTATGCCGGCAAAAAAGAACCATTTGGCTACATAGGAATAGTATGAGCTATAATGGCCATTGGCCTCCTAGGCTTCATTGTATGAGCCCACCACATATTTACAGTGGGAATAGACGTAGATACCCGAGCATACTTTACATCCGCAACAATAATTATTGCAATTCCAACCGGGGTTAAAGTATTCAGCTGGCTTGCTACCCTACATGGAGGCTCAATTAAATGAGAAACTCCACTACTCTGGGCCCTGGGCTTCATTTTCCTCTTTACAGTGGGGGGACTCACCGGGATTGTTCTAGCCAATTCATCATTAGACATTGTATTACATGATACTTATTATGTAGTAGCCCACTTCCATTATGTATTATCAATAGGCGCCGTATTCGCCATTATGGGAGCCTTCGTCCACTGATTCCCCCTCTTCACAGGATACACCATGCACAATACCTGAACAAAAATCCACTTCGGAACAATATTTGTAGGTGTAAATCTTACTTTCTTCCCACAACACTTCCTAGGGCTAGCTGGAATGCCACGACGATACTCAGACTACCCAGATGCCTACTCACTATGAAATATTATTTCATCTATTGGCTCCCTAGTATCCCTAGTGGCAGTTGTAATATTTCTCTACATCCTATGAGAAGCCTTTACTGCTAAACGAGAAGTTCTTTCCGTCGAATTAACCTCCACAAATGTGGAATGATTACACGGATGTCCACCGCCATATCACACATTTGAAGAACCCGCCTTCGTGCAGGTACAAACAAACTAACGAGAAAGGAAGGAATCGAACCCCCGTAAACTAGTTTCAAGCCAGTCACATAACCGCTCTGTCACTTTCTTCCATAAGATACTAGTAAAAACGAATATTACTCTGCCTTGTCGAGGCAAAATTGTAGGTTAAAATCCTGCGTATCTTAAGCTTCACAGCTTAATGGCACATCCCTCACAACTAGGATTCCAAGACGCGGCCTCCCCTGTAATAGAAGAACTTCTGCACTTCCACGACCATGCCTTAATAATTGTTTTCCTAATTAGCACCTTAGTCTTATATATTATTGTCGTAATAGTTACTACTAAACTTACTAATAAATACATCCTAGATTCTCAAGAAATCGAAATTGTCTGAACAATTCTTCCGGCAGTAATCCTTATTTTAATTGCTCTCCCTTCCCTTCGAATTCTTTATCTAATAGATGAAGTCAATGACCCTCACCTAACAGTAAAAGCTATGGGTCACCAATGATATTGAAGCTACGAATACACAGACTACGAGAATCTAGCCTTTGACTCATATATAATCCCAACACAAGACCTGGCCCCCGGACAATTCCGATTACTTGAAACCGACCACCGAATAGTTATTCCAATGGAATCTCCAATTCGAGTTCTAGTATCAGCTGAAGATGTTCTACACTCCTGAGCTGTACCAGCACTAGGTATTAAAATAGATGCCGTCCCAGGACGACTAAACCAAACAGCCTTTATTACTTCTCGCCCCGGAGTATTCTACGGACAATGTTCCGAAATTTGCGGAGCTAATCATAGTTTCATACCTATCGTTGTAGAAGCCGTCCCTCTAGAACACTTTGAGAACTGGTCCTCCCTTATGCTTGAAGACGCCTCACTGGAAAGCTAAATAGGGATTAGCGTTAGCCTTTTAAGCTAAAGATTGGTGACCCCCAACCACCTCTAGTGATATGCCACAATTAAATCCCGCCCCATGATTTGCAATTCTTGTATTCTCGTGACTAATTTTCCTAACAGTAATTCCCCATAAAGTCTTAAATCATACTTTCACAAACGAGATCACAACATTAAGCACAGAAAAACTTAAATCAGATACCTGAAACTGACCATGGCACTAAACCTATTTGACCAATTCATAAGCCCCACACACCTGGGCATTCCCCTAATTGCCATTGCACTTACACTGCCTTGAATTCTGGTCCCCTCCCCCACCAACCGTTACCAAAATAACCGACTAATCTCTCTACAAAGCTGATTTATTAAAACTTTCACACATCAACTATTAACCCCCCTAAATCAAGGAGGACACAAATGAGCAATAATCTTAGCCTCCCTAATAATCTTTATTCTCACACTGAATATTTTAGGTTTATTACCCTATACATTCACCCCAACAACTCAACTATCCCTAAATATAGGACTGGCCGTACCACTATGACTGGCCACAGTAATTATCGGACTCCGAAATCAACCTACCGCAGCCCTAGGTCATCTCCTGCCAGAAGGAACTCCCGCCCCACTAATCCCAATTCTAATTATTATCGAAACAATTAGCTTATTTATTCGACCCCTTGCGTTAGGAGTACGACTTACAGCCAACCTTACAGCCGGACACCTATTAATTCAACTAATTTCAACCGCAACAATTACCTTACTCCCCATAATAACCACAGTAGCTACACTTACTGCCATTCTTCTAGTACTACTAACCCTACTAGAAGTAGCAGTAGCTATTATTCAAGCCTACGTATTTGTCTTGCTATTAAGCCTATATTTACAAGAAAACGTCTAATGGCCCACCAAGCACACGCATATCATATGGTTGATCCAAGCCCATGACCCTTAACCGGGGCAGTAGCAGCTCTTCTAATAACATCAGGTTTAGCAATCTGATTCCATTTCCACTCAACAACCCTAATATCATTAGGATTGGTATTATTACTCCTCACTATATACCAATGGTGACGAGATATTATCCGAGAAGGTACCTTCCAAGGGCACCACACACCCCCTGTCCAAAAAGGCCTACGATATGGAATAATTCTCTTTATTACATCAGAAGTATTCTTCTTCCTTGGGTTCTTCTGAGCCTTTTATCACTCTAGCCTGGCCCCAACTCCCGAGCTAGGGGGATGCTGACCCCCTACTGGAATTACAACACTAAACCCATTCGAAGTGCCACTTCTCAACACCGCCGTACTACTAGCATCAGGTGTAACAGTAACATGATCTCATCACAGCCTAATAGAGGGAGAACGTAAACAAGCAATTCAATCACTTGCCCTAACAATTCTATTAGGCTTCTACTTTACCGCCCTCCAAGCCATAGAATATTACGAAGCTCCCTTTACCATCGCCGACGGAGTCTACGGCTCAACCTTCTTTGTAGCAACAGGCTTCCACGGACTACACGTCATTATTGGCTCAACATTCCTCGCTATCTGCCTTCTCCGACAAATCCAATATCATTTTACATCAGAACATCACTTTGGATTTGAAGCAGCCGCCTGATATTGACACTTCGTAGACGTAGTATGATTATTCCTATATGTCTCTATTTACTGATGAGGCTCATATCTTTCTAGTATCTAAAGATAGTACGAGTGACTTCCAATCACCTAGTCTTGGTTAAAATCCAAGGAAAGATAATGAATTTAATCATAACTATTTTACTCATTACCACAGCCCTATCAATAATTCTAGCCCTAGTATCATTCTGGCTCCCTCAAATAAACCCAGACGCAGAAAAACTCTCCCCCTACGAATGTGGTTTTGACCCGCTAGGATCAGCACGCCTGCCATTCTCCTTACGTTTCTTTTTAATCGCTATCCTATTTCTCCTATTTGATCTAGAAATTGCCCTCCTACTCCCCCTACCCTGAGGCAATCAACTACCCGACCCCACCCACACCCTACTATGGGCTGCAACTGTCCTCATCCTACTTACATTAGGCCTAATTTATGAGTGAGTACAAGGAGGCCTAGAATGAGCTGAATAGGGAGTTAGTCCAAATATAAGACCTCTGATTTCGGCTCAGAAAATCGCGGTTCAAATCCACGACCCCCTTATGACACCAGCATACTTCAGCTTCACCTCAGCATTTACCTTAGGGCTCATAGGCCTAGCCTTCCACCGCACCCACCTTCTATCAGCCCTTTTATGCTTAGAAGGCATAATGTTGTCCCTATTTATTGCCCTAGCCCTATGAATATTACAACTAGAATCAACCACCTTTTCCGCAGCCCCAATTCTCCTGCTAGCCTTCTCAGCCTGCGAAGCTGGAGCTGGGCTCGCCCTATTAGTTGCTACAGCCCGAACTCACGGGACAGACCGACTACAAGCCTTAAATCTTCTACAATGCTAAAAATCCTAATCCCAACAATCATATTATTTCCCACAATCTGACTCTCCCCCTCCAAATGACTTTGAACAACCACAACACTTCAAAGCTTGATTATTGCTTTAGCTAGCCTTAACTGAATCAAATGATCCTCAGAAACAGGTTGAACCTCTTCCAACCTGTATATAGGCACAGATCCCTTGTCAACGCCCCTACTAGTACTTACCTGCTGACTTCTCCCCCTAATAATTCTTGCCAGTCAAAACCATATCAAAACAGAGCCCATTAGCCGCCAACGAGCCTACATTACCTTACTAACCTCACTACAAACCTTCCTAATTATAGCATTCGGCGCCACCGAAATTATTATATTTTATGTTATATTCGAAGCAACCCTCATTCCAACCCTAATCATTATTACCCGCTGAGGGAATCAAGCTGAGCGACTAAGCGCAGGAACATACTTCCTGTTTTATACCCTAGTAGGCTCCCTCCCCCTATTAGTAGCCCTACTTCTTTTACACCAAAACACAGGAACACTATCAATGCTCATTATTCAATATTCACAACCTTTAACCTTAAACTCCTGAGGGGACAAGATCTGATGAGCAGGATGTTTGATCGCCTTTCTAGTGAAAATGCCACTATATGGTGTACACCTATGACTACCAAAAGCCCATGTAGAAGCCCCCGTAGCAGGATCAATAGTACTAGCAGCAATCCTACTAAAACTTGGAGGCTATGGTATAATACGAATAATAGTTATCCTAGATCCCCTATCTAAAAACATAGTTTATCCCATCATTGTACTAGCCCTGTGAGGCGTAATTATAACAGGATCTATTTGCCTACGACAAACAGACCTAAAATCACTAATCGCCTACTCATCTGTCAGTCATATGGGTTTAGTAGCAGGAGGAATCCTAATTCAAACCCCATGAGGTTTTACCGGAGCCCTTGTATTAATGATTGCCCATGGCTTGGTCTCTTCCGCCCTATTTTGTCTAGCTAATACAACTTACGAGCGGACCCACAGCCGAACAATAATCTTAGCTCGAGGATTACAAATTATCTTTCCACTAACAGCTACATGGTGATTCATCTCAAACCTAGCAAACCTAGCCCTGCCCCCTCTACCTAACCTAATAGGAGAACTAGTCATTATTACAGCAATATTTAATTGATCTCCCTGAACACTGGCCTTAACCGGAACAGGAACTTTAATTACCGCGGCCTACTCCTTATACCTCTTCCTAATAACCCAACGAGGACCACTACCACAACACATCATTAATCTACAACCCTTCCACACACGAGAGCATCTACTAATAACACTCCACCTCCTCCCAGTCATCCTCCTTATTACAAAGCCCGAAATCATGTGAGGCTGATGATACTGTAGATATAGTTTAACATAAAACATTAGATTGTGGTTCTAAAAATAGAGGTTAAACTCCCCTTATCCACCGAAAGAGGCCCGAGGCAGTAAGGATTGCTAATCCCTATCCCCATGGTTAAATTCCATGGCTCATTCGAAGCTTCTAAAGGATAATAGTTCATCCGTTGGTCTTAGGAACCAAAAACTTTTGACGCCACTCCAGTAGCAGCTATGGCAAATACTATTATAACTACTACCCTACTCCTAACTCTGACAATTCTAATCTGACCACTCATAATAACACTAACCCCAAAACCCCTAAACCAGAGCTGAGCCCTAAAATATGCTAAAACCGCTGTTAGTACTGCGTTCTTCATCAACATTATCCCCCTAATCATTTTTCTAGACCAAGGAGCAGAAAATATTATTACAACCTGAAACTGAATAAATATCATAAACTTTGACATCAACATCAGCTTCAAATTCGACCACTATTCATTAATCTTTACCCCCATTGCCCTCTACGTAACATGATCAATTTTAGAATTTGCTTCATGATATATACACTCCGACCCATATCTAAACCGATTCTTCAAATATCTTCTACTATTTCTAGTAGCTATAATTATTCTAGTAACCGCCAACAACCTATTTCAACTATTTATCGGCTGAGAAGGAGTCGGCATTATATCATTCCTACTAATTGGGTGATGGCACGGACGAGCCGACGCTAATACAGCAGCTCTCCAAGCAGTGCTCTACAACCGAGTTGGAGATGTAGGCCTAATCCTCGCCATCGCCTGAATTGCAATAAACCTCAACTCATGAGAGATTCCACAAATCTTCCTATTATCCAAAGAATTTGATATAACTCTCCCTCTAATAGGCATTATCCTAGCCGCCACAGGAAAATCCGCCCAATTTGGCCTACACCCTTGACTACCCTCAGCAATAGAAGGCCCAACTCCAGTATCAGCCCTACTCCACTCAAGTACAATAGTAGTCGCAGGTATCTTTCTACTAATCCGACTACACCCATTAATAGAAAATAACCAACTAGCCCTAACCACCTGCCTATGCTTAGGTGCCTTAACAACCTTATTTACCGCTGCCTGTGCCTTAACCCAAAATGATATCAAAAAAATTGTAGCATTCTCAACATCAAGCCAACTAGGCTTAATAATAGTAACCATTGGGTTAAATCAACCACAACTAGCCTTCTTACATATTTGCACACACGCCTTCTTTAAAGCCATACTTTTCCTATGCTCCGGCTCAATTATTCACAGCTTAAATGATGAACAAGATATCCGAAAAATAGGAGGCTTACATAAACTAATGCCATTCACCTCCTCCTGCCTCATTATTGGCAGCCTAGCACTTACAGGTATACCCTTCCTAGCAGGCTTCTTCTCAAAAGATGCAATCATCGAAGCCCTCAATACCTCTTACCTAAACGCCTGGGCCCTAGCCTTAACACTAATTGCCACGTCCTTCACCGCAGTATACAGCCTCCGAGTTATCTTTTTCGTAACTATAGGCTCACCCCGATTCTCATCACTGTCTCCAATCAACGAAAACCACTCCGCAGTAATCGCACCTATTGAACGCCTTGCCTGAGGAAGTATCATTGCAGGACTTATCATTACCTCAAACTTCCTACCATCAAAAACCCCCACCATAACAATACCCTTATCCCTTAAATTAGCAGCCTTAGCTGTCACAATTACAGGCCTCATTATTGCACTAGCCCTAGCTACAGCAACTTCCAAACAAATCAAAATCACCCCCACCCTCACACTTCACAATTTCTCCAATATACTAGGATTCTTCCCGCCAATTATTCACCGACTTATCCCAAAACTTAATCTCACATTAGGAAAACAAGCCACCAAGATTGACCGACAATGAATAGAAATAGGACCAAAAGGACTCCACCCCCTACACTATCACCTATCCTCAATATTCGACAATATTGACTCAAATATTATTAAAATTTACTTAACCTTTTACCTAATCTCCACAGCCTTAATTATTGCCCTCCTCATCATATTCTAAACTGCTCGAAGCGTCCCACGACTTAACCCCCGTGTCAATTCCAACACTACAAAAAGACACAACAATAATACCCACGCACACACAACTAATATGCCCCCTCCAACAGAATATATTAAAGAAACTCCACTAACATCCCCACGCACCACAAAAAACTCCTTAAATTCATCCACAACAACCCAATAACCCCCATAACCACCTCAAAATCACCACACCGCAACTCCTACCCCCAACAAATACATCAAAACATAAACCTTAACAGACCCCGCCCCCCACGTCTCCGGAAAGGGCTCAGCGGCTAAAGCCGCCGAATACGCAAACACCACCAACATTCCACCCAAATAAATTAAAAATAATATTAAACCAACTAACGACCCACCATGACCTACCAAGGCCCCACATCCAACCCCCGCTGCCACAGCCAGCCCTAAAGCAGCAAAATAAGGCGCAGGATTAGAAGCAACCCCAACCAAGCCCATTACCAAACTCAACAAAAGCAAATCAAGAAAATATAACATAATTCTCACCCGGGCTCTAACCAGGACTAATGACTTGAAAACCCACCGTTGTAATTCAACTATGAGAACCATGGTCACCCGAAAAACCCACCCCCTATTTAAAATTGCCAACGACGCACTAATTGACCTCCCCGCCCCATCTAATATTTCCACATGATGAAATTTCGGCTCCCTCCTATTACTATGTCTTATAGTACAAATCCTAACAGGACTCTTCCTAGCCATACATTATACCTCAGACATCTCAACTGCCTTCTCATCCGTAGTACACATCTGCCGAGACGTAAACTATGGATGAACTATCCGCAACCTACATGCCAACGGCGCTTCCTTCTTTTTTATCTGTATTTATCTACATATTGGACGAGGATTATATTATGGCTCCTATTTATATAAAGAAACCTGAAACATTGGAGTAGTACTTCTTCTCCTAGTTATAATAACTGCTTTCGTAGGATATGTACTGCCATGAGGCCAAATATCATTCTGAGGCGCCACAGTAATCACAAATCTACTATCAGCCGTACCCTATATAGGAGACACCCTAGTACAGTGGATCTGAGGCGGCTTCTCTGTAGACAACGCAACACTAACACGATTCTTCGCATTCCACTTCCTACTCCCGTTCGTAGTTGTTGCAGCCACAGTACTACATGCCCTATTTTTACACGAAACAGGGTCCAACAACCCAATTGGTTTAAATTCCGATGCAGACAAAATCTCCTTCCACCCCTATTTCTCCTACAAAGACATACTAGGATTTATAATCCTCCTCACCGCCCTCGCATCTCTGGCCCTCTTCTCACCAAACCTGCTGGGAGATCCAGAAAACTTCACCCCTGCCAATCCCCTGGTAACTCCACCCCACATCAAACCAGAATGATACTTCCTATTTGCATATGCCATCCTACGATCAATCCCAAATAAGCTAGGAGGGGTCCTGGCCCTACTATTCTCCATCCTAGTATTAATAGTTGTTCCCCTATTACACACCTCTAAACAACAAGGCCTCACTTTCCGCCCCCTCTCCCAATTCCTATTCTGAGCCCTAGTAGCAGACGTAGCCATTCTCACTTGAATTGGCGGTATACCAGTCGAACACCCATTCATCATTATCGGACAAATCGCCTCCATTTTATATTTTCTCTTCTTCCTAGTCCTAAACCCCCTAGCAGGATGACTAGAAAACAAACTCCTTAACCTCAACTGCCCTAGTAGCTTAGTCACAAAGCGCCGGTCTTGTAATCCGGAGATCGAAGGTTAAAATCCTTCCTAGTGCCAGAAAAGAGAGATTTTAACTCCCGCCCCTAACTCCCAAAGCTAGGATTCTCAATTAAACTATTTTCTGCTCAACAGTCAGACCCCGACCCCCACATGTTTACTATGGTTTAGTACATAATATGCATGATATAGCACTATGGTTTAGTACATAATATGCATAATATAACATTATGGTTTAAATACATTAAATTATATATCAACACAAATACTACCATCACCATATTTGCTTAATTACATTTCAATGTTATGGTTTAGTATTTATTATTAAACAAACAACCCATCTTAAAACATGAAATTTTTAACTTTTAATGGCTTTATGCACTGTTATGAATCTTGTTTTAATTGACATACCCTTATTTAATAAATTTTGAATGTAGTAAGAAATCACCAATCTTGTTATTCAAGGATACATCATGTATGATAGAATCAAGGACATAACTGGCAGGGTAACACAACTCACATTATTACTGGCATTTGGTTCCTATTTCAAGTCCATGACTTGATAATCCTCAATAAATGAATTATACTGGCATAAGTTATTGGTGTAGTCCTAAGTAGCACAAACCCCCCATGCCAAGGCATTCATTTAAAGGCATGGGGTATTTTTTATTTTAGGTCACTTTCATTTGGCATAATTCATGCAGGCTGTCAATAGTTCTTGAAGGTAGTCCATTTAAATTTTGCCTGCAAGTATTAGATAATGTAATGCTTACTAAGACATGGCTTGAAAACATACTATTATTGATACCAAGTACATAATCTTACTACTAGATCCACATACCTATCCTATATGAGGCCCCGCTTTCGCGCGCGACAAACCCCCCTACCCCCCATGCCGAATGAGTCCTAATTAATCCTGTCAAACCCCTAAACCAGGTAAGGCTCGATTGGCATGTCAGTAAAGTATAAATGCATACTGATATATAGTGTTATAAATTTAAACCATATTATATA